CCTCTTTCCCTTCTTGTTGTTGTTGATGACTTGATATTTAATTTTTATTTAAAATTTCTCGAACTTTAATAATTTTTTATTCTTCACGTCCAGGATTACGTACCGGATCATTAGACAGAAATCCGAAGATGAAGAGAGAAACAAAGAATATCACTACTGTGTAAACAAAAAGTTTAAGAGTAAGCATTACACAATCTCCACGATAGTTTTTTTGGACAAAAGGGAATTCTCCTTTTTTATATCACATATTTTTCCTAGATTTATTTGACACTAAGCGGTGTTTCTATAAAAAAAAAATAAAATTATCTGAAATTTTTTTGTAATAAGAATTTTTCATTAATTAGTTAACCTTATATCCTTAACAGCCTTAGTATTTATTATAAATTATTTATCATATGTCATATTCATATATAGGGTCTATCAACTGGCATTGGAAAGAGGTTCAGAACGGGGTTATCGTGCTTATCCAAAAATTTTTGAATCTAGTATTTAGACTGTAAAACTTATCTGATCTTATCAATTGTTATAATTTTTTTTTTCTAGAAAAAAGTAGGGAAAATTTCTAGGAAAATATTAAAGAACTCATCGAAAGCTTACAGCGGCTTGCCAAACAAATGCTAAGAGAAAAAAGAAGACAGGTATGACCGGCATAACATCTACGATTGAATTTAAAAAGGCGTAGGCATCGGGCAATTTTGAAAAGAAAAAATGACTCGAATAAAGAGTAAAATTAAGACAGATCAAACTAAAGATATTAAGTATAACAACCATTTTTTTTGTGAAGATAATTTAATTTTTATTGAGTTTTGAATCTAAAAAAAAAAAGAAAGTAAAAAAGTAAAGTAGACAATCAAATTCAATTCTTTTTTTCTTTGAATTTACCCAATTAAAAAAACTTCTATTCTCTTCTCCCTTGAGAATAGAATAAATTAGATTTTCACATAATATTTTAATTAAATTATATGTAATGATCAATGAATTGAGTTTCATTCTATATTTACACGTGTAAAAATACTTTAATCTATTTAATAGAAATTTTGACCAGAATTGACGAGTAATCAATACCAATATTAGTTTTATTAGTGTTGAATAGAAATCGAAATGGGGCGTGGTCAAGTGGTAAGGCAACGGGTTTTGGTCCCGCTATTCGGAGGTTCGAGTCCTTCCGTCCCAGAACATATACATTTCATCATTTCATCAGAATAAGGGTTTTTTTGAACGAACTTTCATTTGTCACATTGGAATGAATATAATGTAATTCTTGTGTTTCTTATTTTTAATGATTCAGAAAAGACTCATTCACAAATAACAAATAAAAAGGTTCATAAAAACACACGGATGTAAGTAACTGTAATGTAATATTAAAATAAATAAAAATAAGAATCTTACTATGAATAATAATAAGACAAAAACTTTGTTTTAACTGTATCGCACTGTGTATTATTTTTTAATCCAAAGAATCCTTAACTTTGGTCCAAATAAAAAATGGAAGAATTCAAAAAAAATTTAGATCGAAATCTAGCTCGTAAACAGAATTTTTTATATCCACTTTTTTTTCAGGAGTATATTTATGTACTTATTCATAATAGTAGTTTAAATCGATCAAGTGTGTTCGAAAATGTAGGTTATTACAAAAAGTTTAGGTTACTAATTGTGAAACGTTTAATTACTCGAATGTATCAACAATTTTTTTTTTTATTTCTACTAATGATTCTAAACAAAATCCTTTTTTGGGGCACAAAATTTTTTTTTATTTTCAAATCCTATCGGGTAAATTAGCAGTTATTGTGGAAATGAAACTTTCCCTTTGCTTAGTATCTTCCCTCGAAGATAAGAAAATAGACGAATCCCAAAATTTACGATCAATTCATTCTATATTTCCCTTTTTAGAAGATAAATTCTCCCATTTAAATTATGTGTCAAATATACTAATACCCTATCCTGTTCATCTTGAAATCTTGATTCTAATTCTTCGTTACTGGGTGAAAGACACTTCTTCCTTGCATTTTTTACGATTCGTTTTCCACGAGAATCATAATTGGAATCTTTTTTTTTCCAAAGAAATATATTTCCACCCTTTCAAAAAGAAATAAAAGATTATTCTTATATAATTCTCATGTCTGTGAATACGAATCCATTTTTGTTTTTTTACGTAACCAATCCTATCATTTACGATCAACATTTTTTGGAACCCTTTTTGAGCGAATTTTCTTCTATGGAAAAATAAAAAAAGAGTTTTTTGTAAATGTTTTTACTAAGGATTTTCAAGTTATTTCATGGTTGTTCAAAGATCCTTTTATGCATTATGTTAGGTATCAAGAAAAATCTATTCTAGCTTCAAAACGGGCGTCTCTTTTTCTGAATAAATGGAAATATTATCTTGCCCTCTTTTGGAAATGTCGTTTTTATGTGTGGTATCAACCAGAAAGGGTTCATATAAAAACATTATCCAAGCACCTTCTTGACTTTCTAGATTATCTTTCAAGTGCAAGTATACGAT